ATAGAAAAATCCGAATACCAATCTAATCTATTCTATAGATATTTGGGCTAGAGTTGACAAACAAACAAAACCAGCAATATACTTTATTAGTATCGCATAGAAATCTAAATGGGGCGTGGCCAAGTGGTAAGGCAACGGGTTTTGGTCCCGCTATTCGGAGGTTCGAATCCTTCCGTCCCAGAACATATATATTCTCTGACAATATAGATTGCTTTTTTAACAATGTTCTGGTTCTGTTTAAAATATAAATGTTAGCTGGAATGTGATTGTTGTTTCTGATTTTTTTCTTCGATGAATCGTTTTTTTTTTTGTTTTTTTTTTCAAAAACTGAATCGAGATGCGAAAGAATCCATATTCCCTATCGCCTATTCTCTACCCCCTAAATTAGCCTAATTAGATTCCATTTTTAGATTCCATTTTCATTTTTGTCGATTTCTTTACTTTTCGCCAAGAGGAGGTTTTTGGTAATAATTAAATTCACTAAGTCTCTTAATTCTTAATCAATGAGGTAGGCTAAAATAGAAAAAAGGAGCAAAAACTGGACTTAATCTGGACTTGTTTGGCTTTGTGCCTAGACAGCTTGCATTTCGTAAAAATAAAAAAGACTAGGACACCCCTTTCTTTTTATTTATGCTGCATCAGTCCCATAGAATGGGGTAGATAGGAGTTAATCAGTAATGGCAAGGCGTTCATTTCAATATCTCTAAACGGTGACAATTGCTCAGTCTATTTGATTGAATTGATAGATACGAAACCCTCCCCATTCTTTGGATTTTATCAATCAGATGAAAAAAAGACTTATCTTTTTTCCTAAGATGATTAAAAGTTATTTTTAACTATCAAATTTTCTTGGAATAATGATGTCGAAAGGGGGACTTTCGAAATTTATTCGAAATTTCGAAAGATAAATAGTTTTAATCATTCCTTAGAAGCTGAATCTTTCTCTCCTATTAAGTCACGTGAAGATGCAGAATCAAAAAGAATTCGTTTATTTGTCTTATTTATTATTATTTAATTATTTCTATAAATATATAAATAAATATATAAAAAAGAAAAAAAAATTATTATTATTATATATTTATTAATTAAGATTATAATGTATTAATTCCTATTATGATGTTAGACAAATTAAGATTATAATGTATTAATTCATATTATAATGTTAGACAAATTAATATTAGCGATGGGGTCTTACTAAGACTTCTTCAGAAAAATCTTTATCCACCTATATCTAGAGTATTATTTATATCTATATACTATATATATAGAAAATACTCTAGATTCTAGATTATGGTGTTTATACATCAGTCCAACCAATGACTATTCATGATTCCATAATTGAATCAATTCCATACCGGTTCTTAGAGGAATGTTATGGTAAAACTTCGTTTGAAACGATGTGGTAGAAAGCAACGTGCGACTTGAAGGACACGATCCGTTGTGGATTTGTACATCCACCATTTTTTGTAGGAATGAAGGTGCTCTTAGCTCGACATCATTGGTTCTGTTTCACTAGAACCCCTCGTTTTTTGTTGTCTTGGAATGTAAATAGTCCATGATGGAGCTCGAGTAGAAAGTATTAATTTCTTTCTCGGGGCAAGGGTCTAGGGTTAATGCCAATCAATAAAAAAAATTGAAACAACTTCGTAAATATATCTTAGGTATGGAAATCGAAAGAATCCAATTCGAGCAAGTTTCAAATTAAAAAATTTATTGGAATTGATCAAACTTTTTCGATCCAATTCGATCCAAAGTGTTTCACGAGGGAATCCATCATCTTGTAGGATTTTTTCATAGAAATCGCAAAAGGGTATGTTGCTGCCATTTTGAAAGGATTAAAAAGCACCGAAGTAATGTTTAAACCCAATGATTAAAAATAAAACAAAGATAAAGGATCCCAGAACAAGGAAACACCTTTTTAATTGTCTTAATAATTGGATCAGACTGAAGAATCCAATTTTAAACGAGACAAACAAAAAAGGAGGAAAGACCGCTCAATAAATGAAATTGTCTAAAGATTTTCCTTTGAACTGTTTGAAAGTTATCCAACTTGAGTTATGAGAGTACGAATGGTTTCTTTTTCATTTTAAGGAAGAACGAAGAAAAAAAGACTTACATCTTTAATTGCTTTGATCATTTTATCGATCCAGTTGTCATTTCTTAGATAGAATTCCATAGAGAGAAAAAACTTCGAATCAATCATTTTTCTCGAGCCGTACGAGGAGAAAGCTTCCTATACGTTTCTAGGGGGGGTGTTGTTCATCTATATCTATCCCAATGAGCCGTCTATCGAATCGTTGCAATTGATGTTCGATCCCGAAGAGAAGGAAAAGATCTTCAAAAAGTAGGTTTTTATGATCCGATAAAGAATCAAACTTATTTAAACGTTCCTGCTATTTTATATTTCCTTGAAAAAGGGGCTCAACCTACAGAAACTGTTCAGGATATTTTAAAAAAGGCAGAGGTTTTTAAGGAACTTCGTCCTACGAAATTCAATTAA